CTCATATGAGAATGGAAAACTTGATCATTTTCTGCATCGGTGGATGAAGAATCGCGAACATAAGAATTTCTGGAAAACCATGTTCCCAGAAAAAAGATACTTTTTTTCCATTCGAGAAATGACGAGCACGGCTGAAGTGGCTATACATACAAATCCATTTACGGATCCATATGCTCCGATTGGAACTGGAAGTTCCAGAACAGGCGGCTGGTATACCACCATAATGAAACTGCCTTATCTTTTTTTCATTCGGATAGGATTTCTGTTGGCTTCGTCGGGAGGCTCGCGTAGTTTGTTACGTCAGCTCCAAAAGGATAAGTTGCATTGGAATCGATAAAGTTCCGTGGAGTTCATCTCATAATTGCATAAAAGGAGTCAAAGTAGTGGCTAGTGGCTGCGGCGCGTCGAGGCACTTCTTCGCCGGTCCCCGTCCGCCCGGCCTGCCGGCCCATGAATTCTTCAGAACGGGCCGGCAGGCGGGCGAGACAGAATGGGCGGGCACTACTAACCAAGCCAAGCCTAGTTCTCGCCGATAGGCGCTGGTAGCTTGCTTCCAAGCCTTGCCAACTATATGAGTTGTGGCAATGAGGTAGGCCCGAAGGGCACTTGTACAATGCTAAAGTCAAGGCTCTGGGCAACGAGTGGTTCGGTTCCTTTGGCTCGTTCCGTGCTTATGCACTCCACTCGCTGCCTACTCCACTCGTCACCACTTGAGTAGCAGGAGCCACTTTTTCTTTGTTATGGGCCGGGCCCCACCGCGTCAATTGCGCTGAAGAAGAACATTGAACTGAAGGCAAGGCCAAAAAAACCGAGCACTAAACACTTTCCGAGAGATCTCCTCTGGCTATCGAAATCGTGAGCATCAGCATGTAGGTTCAAGATCCAAGTGCTAGTAGCCGCTATCACTATTTCTTTTTTGAAAAACGAATCACACTTTCTAAAGTTGTTAAGATAGCCTCAATCGGCTGTCCGTTAGTTTCGCCAATTCGAGGCAAAGTACCTAAGATATCAACCTTCGGTACGGGACCTTAGACAAGGGAATTCCTTACGGGTTACCTTACGGTAACAAATTAGTTACCGAATTCCTCCTTTAAAGTTTCAAGAATCCGAAGGTTCCTTATTGAAAGTAGACCGGGTAGCCTTAGTCTAAGGTAGCATGGAGCCGGGTAGCCATAGTTCAGCTTGGAACCTCTCTTCTGTCTTTCGATAGCGTTCCTTAGTATAGTTATGGTTGTAAGCCCTCCGAAGGTTCCTTGGACCAGAATAGCATGGGTGTTCGCCCTTGGACCATAGCTGCGTTCCTTAGCCACTAATGAAGGTTTCCCCCTATCTAAGGTTAGGTAGTCTAGGGAAGTCGGAGGTCTTAGGAGGAAAGATAATAATGAAGTTGTCTAAGGAAAGGTAGCGTCCGAAGGGGATAAAGGTTATGCAAAACTAAAAATGGGTCATTAAAAAAAGAGAGATTAGGGTGGATCAAACGTAGGGCCTAATTCAACGAACTCTTTGAGGGGACCTCCGAATGACTCGCTATTAGTATCCAAGGTAGTAGCCAAAGTCAAACATAGGTTCATTCAACGGGGTAATTCCGAACAGCAAGATGTAACCGCTTAGCAGCTATTTGGTATCCGCTCCTGAGCTGCTTCGCAGCGTAAGAAGAAAAGGAATTAGCTCCATTCGCCTGGCAGCGAAGAAGAGAAGAGAAAAGAGAAGTCGAATATCTATAGTTTTCTTAGTAGAAACAAAGGGTACGCTCTCTATATATAATCAAAGCAAGTATTCACTTGGTTGCCTCTAGGTATATAGTATCTTGAACCCCTGCTTGCAGTGCAGCCCTCTACAACTTCTAGGGGGCTTCCATAGTGACAGGGGCTTTGGTCTAGTTTTTTTTAGTAGACTTATGAACTCCCAGCCCACCCACTACTAGTAGTAGCCTTCTATAGTTCACTGAAAGCCCCTGTTAGGACTAGTCTGGTTTGATTCGGTCGATCTGAAACCATAGAGTCTCCATTTGTCGCAAGTAAGTGGTAACGAAGGGACTTTGGATGTCACTGAATGAGGATCGCCCTTATGATTTGTAGCACTCAGATAGTATATCGGTCTTTCCTTCCATTACAACATAGGGCTCATCTAACTGCGCTAATAGTACTCCCAATGAGGATTCGGTAGAAGAAAGATAGAGAATGAACGGTTTTCCTTTGATGGGCGCCATAAGAGTTGGGGGAGCTAGTAGCTCCTTCTTCATTGCAAGAAAGACCCTTTCACAATCTTCGTCCCATATGTATTGAACATCTTTCTTAAGTAGCTTCATGAGTGGCTTTATCTTCTCTGATAAATTTGGTATAAACCGGCGGATATATTCAAGCTTTCCCAAGACACTTTTCAACTGTTTGACGGTGGCAGGACGAGGCATGTCCGTTATGGCCTTAATCTTCGCAGGATCGATGTCTATTCCCCGGTGATGCACTAAAAACCCAAGGAACTTGCCAGCACCGTACACCGAAAGCGCATTTCAAAGGGTTCATCTTTCATGCTCTACAACGCAGAAAGACCTTCCGAAGAAGGAAAAAGTGAGCTTCGCGCGTTTTGGACTTCACCAAGATGTCGTCTACATAATCTTCAATATCACCGTGAAGCATATCCGAGATTCGCCCCCTCATCCGAAGGATTCGCTGGCCAAGACGGCGCCTCACATATGGCCCTCCCGACCCGTATGAAGGAGATAGTAGACCGGGCATCGCATATCAATAGGTAGAAACTGGCCAGTCCGATCCAATCCCCAACTTCTCGAACGAGAAGTCTTCTATCGGTGGTCAATTCGACTCATAAACCTTCGCCAGCCGGAGAATCGTCGAAGGGACTCAGGTCCAGCTGGAGAAATGATTGAGTAGGGCTTATGGCCAATACCTCCCCTCAGCAGGTGGACCTGCCATTCCGAAGAAGATTGAGCTAGCTATAAACGAAAGATTAGATGTCCTACCTCAGCTACTGAGGCTCCCAACCCCCGAAACCCTGAAAGGAGAGTTCCACTCAAGACCGTTCCGTCTGGCTTATAAGTAGACATGGGCCCAAACCCAAATACCCCCGAAAGGACTCCCATGTCTTCAAATCCAACTACTCACTAAGTACAGTCATTATAGACCAGTTGTCTCCCTTACTTAATAGGGCTCCCTCAACGAGTAAAGCGAGACTGAGTTATTAGAAAGTGATTAAGGCCACTGACTCGTCACACAAAACCTACTATTCTGGCTAGGCCCCTACTGAAGATTCAAAAGGCGATCAGATTCCTTACCTCGGTAAGCACCAACTGACCTGTCATTTTACGTATGACTACGGCACGCATGAAGCATGGTTGACCACCTTTTCCGTAGCGTACAGCGAGTTATATAGAAAGCATGAACCACCTCGAACTCGCTCGATCGATGGTTCATGGTTTTACGTAATTAGTGGGATCGAGTTGCTACTCTAATCTAAGGGAGTTGGAGTTGTGAACTCAAGAGTACCGGTACGAGTTCTTTGAGTAAGGAACTGGTAGCTGTTACTTATGTCAATGAGTGAGAAAAGTAGTCGTAGATTGAGTGAAAGGGTTCTACTTCCCCCCCCCCCCCCAGGGGATATAGGGGGTCACGGTCCACTCTATCTTAATGAGTTCTTAATGAGTTCAGTAGGAATGGTACAAAATGGGAGTTAATGAATGAGTTCTCTATCTCGCTTAACTCGAAAATAGCTCGACTAGGTCGCTTCGCTTCCCATAATAAAATACCTCCTTTCTTGTTCTTACATGTAGTCTAGTTGTTACTTGTACTCTTGTACAGGTCGTACAAGTCGAGTTCTAGAGGCAGGTAGTCTGTAGTTGTTACTTGTAATTGAGTACAGGTAGTAGTAGTGGAGTTGAAGAGGTAGCTATCTCCCCAGTGAAGGCTCGCTTCGTAGACTGAACGAGCCAGGATGAAGGGGGGAAACGTTCCTTCCTACTACTCCAACAAGTAGTACAGTCGACTACCAAAGCCAAAAGAGACAGATAGAACAACTACAACAAGCCGAAGGCAAAAGGTAGCTATTCTATCCAACTACTTCTGACTATAGTAGTTGAACGTAGCCCCCTGGCTTCGCCTTCCCTCGGGGGGATTGACCCCGGTTCTAACAAGAACCGCCCACACTCTCAAACTCAAATCCGTATCTTTTCAATCAAAAATGAGAATGCATTCATTGGAAAGCCTTTTGCAAGCTCGATTAGACGAGAAATGACTTTTTTGGGAAATCGATAAAGCAAGAGAAGAGGGATTTGAGGAAAAAAACTAACGAGGAAAAGTCAGGATTTGAGGAGTGCAGGGGCAAGGAGGCGAGCCCCACAGCGAGATTGGTAATTTGATCACATAATGAGCAAGAAAAACCAGATCCATGTTGGTGGGATATTTTGCATTCTCGTATTGACTATCAAAGTCATTCTTGTATGGTTACGTGGGGACTGGATTTCATCCTGTCTAGGATGCCTCCTCCGAACCTTTGCTTTCCTTACTTCATTCAAGCGAAGCGGCAACTAAAGCTAATAGCTCTATCTATCTAAGCTCAGCTAATACTGCTTACCGGACGGCTTAGCTTACTAAGGCTATAAAGGTTCGGGAATCGGGGGTCAGTATCGCAGCAGGCTAGAGTTTCTATTCCCTCTTAGTCTTTCCTTGTCGCTCTGGCAGTTTGATAGCTACGAGGAAGTCGTCTGCATAACGAGCATAGTGGATTAGGCTATTCGGGTAATCGATCATTTGTAAATCAAACTGATGCATAAAGATGTTCATGAGCACAGGTGAAAGGGAGCTGGAGTGTGGAATTACTTTTCCCGTTATCGAGTAGTTATTTCCATCTTTATCTACGATGTTTGTAGTAAGGAAAGCTCGAATGAAGTGAGTGAATTGATCTACATTAATATGTAGTTGTAGTGTCTCAAGAAGACTTTGATGTTGGATATTCTCGAAGCAACCAACTATATCTGCGGAAAGAAATTGATCGATCTCGTTCCACCACCTGTTCAAATGGGCAAAGAAGGTATGAGTTCCATAGGTTTTTATAAAACTATGAGAACACTCAAGGAAGATGTCTGCAAATACCTGATTCAATACATGGGAGATGGCATCCATAACGAGAATCTCTTTTGGATAAGGTTGAGTTATGGGTCGTAGCTGTCCTGGTTTATTTGGCTTAGGAATATAGAATCTATGCATCGCGGAAAACCGAAACGATGCTGCTCCCAGGGAAGACTTTATATCTCGGACTTCGCATTTCAAGAGTTGTGAGGGGCTTTTGCCTTCCATAATGTATCGATTCGCATCAAGACCTGCTCCATCAAATGCGACAGACGAACATGATCATACTTAGCTAACGTACTTATAGACAATTGCATTTCCTTATTCGATTCGTCAGTGATATTGGATATATCGTAGTCAGATTGTACACACGAGTTAGAAATAGGTATACGCGAACGAGTCAGGCGAAGACCTATCCTATCCTAGTACTATAGCTCTCTGTAAGGGTCAGGTAAGAATGCCTACTTCAGTCCAAGACCATACCAAGCAGACCCAGCTTCAAGCGAGCTCCCCCTATAGAGCTGTCCTTGCTGAACTAGATTCCCTGCTAGCGAGAGTGGCTTAGAAAGATAAAGGAGCACAAGGGCTGTTTGAAAATGAACTGATAAGCTAACGCACTACTGATTTTCTGCCCACTAGCAATGCAACTACTCCTGAGAAATACTCAAACTGAACTAGTTGAAGCGCCTTCCCTACTGTCAAAGGAAAAGAAAAAGTGGATATTGCTCCGGGCGGGGGGAAGGAAGGATTCAATCCAGCCAGAGGTTTCCCTACGGCTACCTTGTGACGAACGAAAGCGCTAAAGCAAACCCAAAGCCCAATCCCTCTTCATGTGTCTAGAGGGGCGGGCTGGCTGTTCATGAGGGTGAAAGGCACCCCGCTTTTCAGATTAGCCACAATGAGATCCCTTAAAGCTGTTAGAATCTTGAACAGGGATTTTGATATTTAGGGCGTAGAAAAGGGGCCACTCTTCAGCAGCTTAATGCTATCCAGGAAGACGAGGGAGGGCCGCTCAGTGGAGCTGGACCAGAGGGACAAAATCCGCGTCAGGTGAGCAGTTCGAGAAGCAGATACAAAGGTTCATCCACGAGGGCTCGACGAGGACGTCGACGTGAACAGGTGGGGGAGGATGTCACACACATAGGCTACTCTCCCATACTTAGCCAAATTTGTGCACTTGAGGCCTTGTACATAAAGAGGAAGAGTGTAGAAGTCTCTAGAAATCTCTTGTATATACTAGTAGGCTAGAGTTATGTGGAAGACTCCAGAAGGCCTAGAAACCTATGGAATGTAAGGGCCCTGGGTCTAGGGTACTAAGACAGTACTAAGCTACTAGGCACTAGGCAATACTAAAACAAATAAACAAGTAAATAAACAATAGGACATAACCTACTAAAGAAAGCTAGCTAGTAGACCATGCTAGGCCATGCTAGGAACTAACAACAAGAAGAGGCATGCTAGGCCATGCTAGGCAGTAGGCAATACAATACTCATAAAGTACCAATAATACTCATACAAGTACTACTAAGACAGTACTAAAGGTACTAAGACAGTACTAAACACTGCGTAAGCCAAGGGTTCAAGCAATTCTTTCACAAGGCCTTGACTGAGCTCAAGCTTGAAGCAACTAGTCTGGAGCTCATTCGAGGAATAAGCAAGCCGTGCTCTACCTTGGTTCTCGGAGTCCTAATCTCAATTCGTCCTGAGGGAAACTTGGAGTTACGGGCACCAATTAATAGATTCAAAAGCGATTTTCATCAGTCAATCGATAACGACATCCGGAAGATACAAGGAAAAAACGTACAGCACTTTGAGAGAGCGCTCCTTCCTAGAATGTTCCAATATCTCGCTCTCTTTTCGTGTTGTTGCAATGCCGACCTGCTTTTCTGAGGAATTTCTTCAAAAGTACAAGTTCTTTCTTCAACTACATAAGAAGATCAAGTCCAAGGGGAAGGGCGAGACAAAACGGTCGAGCTTATGACCAGTGGCTTTGATTGGCCAGGGATGAGAAGAGATGTTGAGAAGTGCGGGTGCAGGACTTGAAGGCTAAGGGACAGATGCAGAACAAGGGGCTTTATATGCCATTACCAGTGTCGAATCGACCATGGGTTGAAGTGTCGATGGATTTCGTAGTTTGATTGCCGAAATCCTAGAAAGGTAATGACAGTGTGATGGTTGGTGGTCGTGGACCCTTCTCTCTGGCCTGTTTCGCGCCTTGTTCCCCTTATAGGGGAATATAAGTACTTTCGCGTCTTGCTTGTTCCCTACTAATATAGTACACGTGGGCTTTCGCGCCGTTGCCCCTCTTGTACACGTAGGCTTTGTTTGAAGCCGGAGCTTGCTGGGGTCTTTGGAACTATCCAATGTTTGCCCTTCTTCACTGCAAACATTTCTGTTTTGCCCTTTCTTTAGATTGAAGGAGGTTCTTCCCTTCACGCAGGTGGAATGGGTTCGGTACTGAATTCCCAATCGACGGTCCCGGCTGCTTCTTCCGCGGTCGATCGACAACAGGTAGGATTCTTCCCGTTCTATCTTCCCCTCCTGATCCGGCTGGTCGAACATGACATCTCTCCCCATCAGGTCGAGCATGGGTAGGTGCTCCTCTGGCTGGAAGGTCGAACAATAAGGCTAAGGTCTCTCCCGACGGAAACTTCAGCAGCACCCCTCTATTCCCTTTCGTGGGCATCTGGTTCCAGAGAGAGATTGGTTAGTCGCCTTCTGTTCATTCCTACCCGGTTGGCAGAGAATCGACGATTAGCATAATAACCAGTCCCACCTTTATCTCAAAAGCGATCTTCTTCCCGGCCGTGAGGTATGGAAGAATCCGGATCCGTAAGTCACCACATGACTGGGGATCCCAATGCCTTTGTTTCATCTGCTCCATACTCTGGTATGAGTGTTTTTTTTTATAGGGTGACAACTCTCCATTGTCAATGAAGAGGGTACAGTAGCCATTCAAAATGCATGTGCTGGCACAATAGTTCTTTCTGATGTCTTATATGTTCCTAAAGTCACAAAGAATCTCATATCAGTTGGGCAACTATGTGATGATAAGCAGTGTTCAGTCAAATTGAAAGCCGATTCGTGTATTGTGAAGGACCTCCAGACCAAAGAAGTGATTGGTAGAGGCAGAAGGCATGGGAGACTGTTTTCATTGGCGATGACATCTACTGATGCGAAGACAGATAAGTACTCTAGTAATTGGACGTTTTTTCTATTTGTTATATTATAATTAATGGTTTGTTGACCGTCAGAAAATAGTCTCTCAAATAGCATATCCGGACATCGCTACAACTGCGCTGGCTCCACTCCCACTTACCAGGACCTCTGAGGGAAAAACCCCTATTCCTGGAGTATTTCAATTCACTTTCAGATGAATGAAAGATAGTCATTGAATTCACCAGCTCCGGCTGAATGAAGGGGGAGGAAGCGAGTTCACCTCAAGAATGAAATGAACAATTTCATATTCATAAAGGCGGGTTGTCTCAGAATATTTGACGTCTCAAATCCCTAATCTGGCAAGTCTTTTCCGACGGTGTGTACTTCTTTTCTTTTCATAGTCAATCAGAGTTTTGCTAATGTAGTACATAGCATACTGATGAATCAACCGTGGAGATCCTAGAACTAATAAGCAAATCCAGATTCTTGGTGTATTCAGGGAAAAGATCGATCCTAGCATTGACCCGGCCGGGGCAAGCAAAAGGTCTACCTATTACGAAACCCATTCTTACGAGCAAGAGGAACTATCTCTTCTGTACGTGTCGTCCGAAACCTTAACCACGAATCTCTACTTTGAGGTTAAAAATCTTTTGATTTTATGGACCTTACGTAGTAGGCCTTCACGATGAACAAACGATATGTTCCACCTTCCCAAGCCACCTTCTTGGCATTTCCATATTGGATCGCTCGACCGTGTACATTCCCCGGAGATCGTGCGTGAGACTCACTATGTACAAATGAAACTATCCTTCCCACCCCGGCCTAACTCAGATATTGATTGGTTGCAGAGAGTCCGTGTGTGCCGCAGCAAATAGTGGAACGTGTGGAACCGCTCCCCTTCCGGCGTTCTGTCCTCGACCTTGAAAGCAACATCTTCAGTGAATGTTTATACGATGTATATAAGATAAGATAAGAGAGAACTCGACCTCCTCCCCGGTTCAAAAATGGGTTTTTATTGCTCGGGTGCCCCCTATCTATAAACTAGATAATTGAAAGCGGGCTTTAGTCCGAAGGAAGACAAGGAACTCTACTAACTGGGTTTGGTCCGAGAATGAATGAAAAAGATTGGCTCTCGATATGGCTAGAACTAGATGTCGGCCGAGCTCTACTCTAATCTAAAGGTTGAGTACTTTTTAGCTCTCTTCCGGTTGCGGGAACGCCCTACTATAGATAGGCGATCGACCGTTCCGATCGCGAGAGAAAGGTCAATGCATAAAAGAGAGAACCGGCCTTTCCTTTTTTATATTATTTAAGCTAGCTCTGAAATCCTTTATTTGATTGAGATCTCCCCGGGTTCAAACGATCCGACAAGGCGGGTCTTCTGGACTTTACCCTGCGTTCCAAGCCCCTGGCTAGTAAATCAAGAATTCCTGCGGTACTTATTCCTAGATATGGATACCAACCCCACTATTGAGTTAGAACCGGAGATCCTCAAACCTGATTAAGAGATCTCGATCGAACTGCCGGGGCGAATAGCGAAGCACAGGCCCCCTCCCCCTCTCTATAATAAATGTATGAATCTCAAAAGATGTGGGAAAGGTTGCTGAGATCGATACGCCTAATCAGAGACGTAGACGGCGTTCCGAGCTGTACGAACTGAACCAGCTCGAAGTCAACCAATCGGAGAGGAGAGAGCTGTGCTCAACCGTATTATACACTTACTTGGCCAATCCTCCTTGATCCTGGACATGGCCTGCATGGACACTCCTTACAATGGGAACAACTACGAACCCCCTACCTATATAACTGACAGCGGGGAAGATAGCGAGAGAGGGGCAGATAACGGAACACGGGGGAGTGCTGAAATGATGCGCATCTATCCCCTACATGCGTTTGAGACGGCGGCCCCTGCTTCAAACGGCGGATACGACGATGGAAACGGACCTTCAATCTGTAAATGTGCCGGCAGATACCGGGCAGGATCAGGATAATGAATTCTTCCCCGGGTTTGTTTTAATTCAATTCCTTACCTTAAACGTGGATCGGTTGTTTAAAATCAATCTGGAAACGGGTGGGCGCCCGCTTCATTTGAAAGCCCCTATCAATGTTTCATTGATTGATAGGGGTTGGGAGAGTAGATAGCCTACATGGTTAATTAGCCCAGTGGTGATATTTATTAGTAACCTACATTGAAACCTATCTATCCTTGTTGTGATTGATAGATCAAAGGATAAACGGCTTGTTAATACGTATATAAGAGACGTTATAGTCTTGGGACATATAGAATAGAACAGAACAAAAGGTTGTGTTGGGATTCAAACTGAACAACCCACCCTTCAATCATTTATTTCCTTTGCGCCAGTTGCAGAACCTTAGAGGGTGAGATCTTGAGATTGCTAACACCGACCGACTGAATTCATTGCTGGGAATGACCTTAGATAGAGTCCCTAGCAAGCTTTCTGGATGAACTTCCAGCGGAGATGGCTGGAGATGGCAAGGCTGCATGAGAGCCAGGTGCCTTAGCTATTTTTAGCTATTACTTGACTGAATCGGAACCTACGGTCGGTAGGGAGAAGCGGATGGATGCTTCTGATTATCGCAGGAGATGCTCACCGAACCACCGAAGGTAGAATCATACATAATAATAAATAGATAATCAAATATCGCCTGAGGCGGTCTTGGAGAAAGAGTGCATTCTCGCTTTCATACCGCCCGTTCGAAGAAAGACATGGACATAAGAACTCGACTTCGCCCGAACCGTGCTTCAGTACCCGATTTCTTTGAAGGCATCCATTCTCGTCGTGCTTTCTTTCTCCTATCCTCTTTCGACACCCAGCCCTTCTTTAAGTTTTCAGCCGCTCTGCTCTGTCTTTTTTTTGGATTCATCTACGAGCAGAATATGGATTGCCAGTAGCGAAGTCGGAGATGGAAACATGGGAAGTGCAGTCTTAGGTAGGGGTTTGAATATCGACTTGGTGAGCTACCGTCCTTCTCTCAATCGCTTGTCTCCGGCAGGTGGGTTCAATAAGTTCAATCCCAGCGGTTGATCATTCTACGTCTTTCCGATCCGTTGCTTCCAGCTTCACCCTGTGATCTAACTTCAAGTGTAGCCATCCTGGCTCCGAAGCTTTATAAGACTCCCTGGATTGACTTCCTAAGGTAGCCATTCAGTAAACGCTGGTTCTTTCTCCCTTAGCTCCGCACTCTGACAACCAAGCACCGGAACCAATAAACAACCAATTGGCTCGTCAATGGCCTAGTAAGTAAATGGCGCTCGAAACCTCCATCCTGTATCTCTTTTCTAGTCCCTATATATCTGACCCGTCAACCTTCCCATCTCCTCTGACTTACGCATCTTCAATCAAATAATGATCCCATCTCGATCAATTTCGCATTGATTGATCAGAGCCCATCAATTTCTCTAAAGAAAGCAAAGGGGAAGCTCGCCCTAGTTAGAAGGGGGCTTTTATCCCAAACATCTCCTTACTGCACGCACAAACAAAAAAGAAAAAGCTTAGTAGGAAAATGAAGGCCTTACCTTTATATATACAAAGGGCGCTCCAGCGCTTGACTAATATATAAAGTCAAGGGGCTTGAAACTTGAAAGCGGACCTTATTATTAAGGAAAGGAGGTAGGGCTTTTTATAGATTAAGAGGTGAGTAAGAACTCGTGCAATCTACTAATAAAGAATTCCTTCGCCTTAGTTTAGTAAGCATGCGCAGAAAGCCGCGCTAGCGCGCTTTCTGTTTTCTCGCTTTGTAAGCTAAGGTTCTCCGGGCACTACGGTAGGACGTGGATCGATCAGATCATGACGAGAATTCACTTGTAATATCTTGTAATATAAAGTCACAAGTTATCCTTCTCGACCAGACGAAGGAGATATGAATTCCGGCGGGTAAGGGCTTGGCTTGACCCTGTGTGTTCTCTCCTGGTCGGGTCGGAGGCGCAGACTGGCAAAGTGCATCATTCAGTGGTGGGGTTGGGGTGTTCATAGAAAAGAAGGCATCGCCAAACGAGTGTTGGATGGAGTCTAGCTTTGATGCTGGGGAGATCCATAGAAGAGACTCTCTCTCATCTCATATAGAGGAAGAGTACGCGCGCTAGCGCGCTACGGCTTACGCTGTTGATCGGATCAGATAGCCGCCCGAAGGGCTAGCCCAATTCCGATCAACAACTTGGAGGTATGGCTGAGTGGCTTAAGGCATTGGTTTGCTAAATCGACATAAAAGAAGATTCGATTGTATCATGGGTTCGAATCCCTCCGGCACGGAGGCGGGCGAAATGACGTGAGAGAAAGAACCTACCTCTTGGTAGAGTCCCCCCCCGGACAGAAGAGCACGATTTAGTGTGACTAGGAGCGGCCCGGCCGTTGCGCCTTGTTTGTTTTTGCCGGCCTCTCTTCTTTCTATAAGCAAGCTCCCTCCGGCTGTCCAGTCCCTGGGCGGCTCTCGGTTTTTTAACATGTTGGGAGATTCGATTTGGCAGCGCTCGAAAGCTTCACGAACAAGCGAAAAAAGCCCTTCAGGGAGGGCTGCCCTGACTAGTAAAGTGGTAAAAGAGGTAGGGCGGGGAAGAAAAGAGACTTTAGGAAAGTGGTTCAGGTAGCTCAGCTGGTTAGAGCAAAGGACTGAAAATCCTTGTGTCAGTGGTTCGAATCCACTTCTAAGCGGGCAAAGGCTAGCCCGTAGGTGAGATTTCTTTTGTGAAATTCAAATGAAAGAGGAAGCAGAGCGCTCCTGCACTAGGCGGTTGGCGTCGCCCGGAGGTAGATTTTATAAAAGAAAGCGTAGGTTCTCTGGTTTGAGTGTTCATCGACCGGGTGGTTCTATATGCTCCAGGGGGTGAGACGAGGTGTAGCGCAGTCTGGTCAGCGCATCTGTTTTGGGTACAGAGGGCCATAGGTTCGAATCCTGTCACCTTGATGTGAAGTCGTCAGCTAATAGACAAAGATGAACATCAATCGACCGTTACCACCTCATCTTACTATTTATAAGCCACAGCTCACCTCGATGTTTCCAATTTCCCATAGAATCTCCGGGGCTTTCCTAGCTATAGTTTTGGTGAGTCCTCTTCTTTGTCCGAAAATAGGTTTGATTAGCGTCACATATGAGAATTTCTACCAATCCTCGTCTAATTTACCGAAGTTGCTCATCGTAATCGTAGTCGGTCTTAATGCCTTGTTAGCGGTTTGCTATCATATTTTTCATGGTTATATTACTATATATAAATAAATAAATGGGTTTTCAGTTAGATATATAAGTAGATATAAATTCTGTATTCTAAAAAGAGTACGCTTTTTGTACGATTTCTTTCTTTAAGAGTCAGAAATGACATTCTCTCCCTATAAATAGTCCATTCCTATCTACCGTTGGTGTTAAAGGGAGAACTACGAGGAGCCAACCCTAGTACGAGAGGACTGGGTTGGGCCAACCTATAGTGTACCGCTTCGGCCCGGCGGGCAGCTAAGTTGGTATGGAAGAATGCGCTGCAGGAAATCCTTCTCTTCTCTATACAAGATACAAGTTCTCATACGAGGTTTTTGAACAGAACTTCGATAGGCGAGAGGTGTAAGCACCGCGAGGTGTGAAGCTATCTCGTACTAATCTTTACGAAACGACTTGCACTTGAAATTCAAGACGGAGGATTCAAGATCAAGATAAGTAAATAAGGATCTTGTACGGCATCTCGCAACTAGGGGATGACACTATTTTCACTAAATGGTGACTCATGAACAGCACTCGCTCGGATGCTGACTTCATTTAAATGCCAAGGGATTACGTGTCTCATCGGTGACTGGGCAGTCCAATAATCAGCCTTCACATCGAAAAGAGTTTCCTTTTTTAGTTTTAGTACGAAACATTCCTTCTTCGCACATGCGGAGGGGATTATTTTCATTGAATTTGAATAGAATATATTCGGGATCATAAGAACGGCGATTTCATTTCTGGTTGGAATCCGAATCGCCATAATGAATTTCAATGCTGATATTCGGAAACGAGTTCATTTTTGCCGCGTGTCGTTGGTTAACACGCAGCTAAAATGAGGGGGCTCTGTAATTATCCCGAATATCAAAGGACATTCCGGCTGCGGGTATAAATGACTCGGTTTCGAAAATCGAAGGCTGTGGAAGGCCACTGTGTCCCTTCTCAATGAATTACTTTACTTTATAAGAATAAGAATAAGAATAAGAATAAGAATAAGAATAAGAAGTCATCGATGGTTATTCCAATTATGTTTTGCCCTTGATGTTTTGTTTTCGAAAAACACCCCGGTTTACTCCAGGTCTCTTTCGGCCCCTCTGGAGAACCTTTAAACTCCCGTCTTCTTCTCCCTCTTCTCTCCCAGTGAGCTCCATGAACGACGAAGAATACGCTAGTGAACTATACAACATTCTATTCTGTGAAACTTCCGAGCCTGGAAAAAAGTCCCAGCCCTCTATCCTAACGCACGAGAGTACTATCCAGAGAGGCTCATCCAGATCGTCTCACAGCACCTAAGAGAAGACGACTGTCAAAGAGCCATCTATTCCGAGCCCCTGTTGGAATTGCTTAACTCTAAACGGTCAGCCCAGTGAGTTCGTTCAACAATCCTTCGGAAAACGTTTTTTCGACCCTCATGTCCGACGAAGAGATCGCTAAAGGGGTTTACGACTTTGAGCTAGAGATTCGAACTCTAGTCAGGATAGCCGCCTTTCTACCGGATTTCCCTGGACAAGTCCCAGAATAATTTACCAGTCCAGTTTGCCCGAAAGAAAGGCCTACTGTCAGAAGGTTCAGCAAAGAGTGGAAGTGTTGGAATTGTGCACTTAGCACAGGCCTGCCCTGTGACTTCGTAAAGAGGCTTCAGTTCAGTAATTTCTCATTGAAGATCTTTCCCAACAGGCCTTCTGACCAAACCAGGAAGGTCTACGAAAAAGCCTGAGGAAGAGAGCAGAAGAGCTCGTCAAGGCCTTGAACTCTCATCTACCTCAGCAACTCCCAGACAGGCTTATCGATTTCATCTCCCAGAACATCCGAGAAGAAGACTGCCATTCCCTCTACGGGACTTTTTTCTCAATTCTCATGTGCCCGAAGGGTACTCGATCCCTCCTACAGTGGTGGTCCCTGTGAGTACGTAGAACGTTATTCGGCCACAGCCAAAGCCAAGGCCATGAAGGCCGTAAAAGGGAATCTCCGCAAGAACTAGTCAGTCGGGAGTCTGATCCTTCTAGGATCAAGATTCAGTGTCAAGATGAAGGGCGGTATCACATTCACTTGCTTGCCACCCCCTTTTTTCTCCTTTCTCCCTCTTCAGGTCGCCTCGTTACCTTTTTTGCTTTCTCACATTGACTTCTTTCTGCTTTTTCACTTCTTTTCCTTGGATTCCGCTGTATTATTAGCTGATGATTCCTTTTTTCCAAGTGTGTCCGATTGGTATCACTCGCATAAGACTTTTCTTTTTCTTTTTCTTTTTAGCGGCCATGTGGCATAGTCCATCTTTTCATTATATTTTTCCCTCCAAAAATATACTTGCCTTTGTACTGATTTGAATATAGGTCGGAAGGCTTTGTGGAAGGACGGCACCCTCTTCAGAGGTGCCCGAGGGGCACGGTCTCTGTCTTTGACTTGGCCTTCGGTCTTGAGAACACAATGATTTCGGACTTTCTCTTTTCCGAGCCTTACTAGGCGCGTCTTGCTTTCTTGTCTTTTTTAGCTTAAGGTCTATATAGACGATCTGACTCTTTGTCAAGTGAGAGTCAGAATTATCCTAAAGTTTGTGATAGCGGTTAGTGGAACGTGCAAGATAGGGCCAGCTAGGCGAGCAGGGTCAAGAAAGAAGAAAAGTCGTAGGCAGAGATGACTAAGTGAAGAAGGCCCTACCCCTTATTCATTCAAAAAGGGAGTAGCGGAGAGAGCCGTTCCCGAAAGGCACCTATCCGTGGGAGACAGAAGATGAATGGGGAGCCGACTAGAAGACAGATAAAGGAGCAGGCTGGAGCGGGACTTTAGGAAGAAGGGGGCCGGAGATGGACTTGGATGATGGAAAAAGCGGTCTTCCTCGCTTGCTCCAATGCTTGGCTTGGTGAATCGGTCAATGGAAAATTGCTAGCGATCTCAGAAGCACAAGGAAGCAGAGGAAAGAAGGCCCGCCAGAAAGAGGGGGTTGGAGACCCCGGAACGATGTATGAAAGAGACTATAGAAAGCTATCGAAGTGGACAATAGAGTGCAGCTTCTTATGAAAAAGCCCTCGATACTGTGTGAAAGAGTGGGGGGGAATGACTGGGCTCAGGAGTCAAGTCAACATAGTGTGGAAAGTGGGGTCGACCTTCTAGTGCCTTGTAGGGAAAGTTCTCTAGGCAGATAGAGAAGGAAAGGCCAATAGAGAAGAAAGAATGTTGAAATGAGAGTTGAATTTAGTAGCGCCGGCGCCTCATTCAAATGAGACTTGGAAAGCGAGAGAGGGCCTAACTGGTGGGAGGCAGGAAGAAGACTACACGAGTGGTTCGGGAAGGAATCTCTTTGACTTTCTGGTGCCATAGCTTCGACTCCACCCCAGTAAGAGGAGAGAGCCGCTACTTAACCCTCTTTTCAGGGAGATCGGGATGAGGCAAAAGGGGGCTTGATTAAAGTCCTCTGGGTCGTCCACTAAGTGAGTGAAAGAGATCTCATTGGGAGAATTGGGAAGAGAGAAGGCCAGCCTCCCACTATGAGAGAAAAAACTCTTCTTTCTCTCATATTCACTTCTATAGAATATATAGAATAGGTAGTTCGCTTAGCCGCAGCGGAAGCCATAGATCTTGCACGGGATGCTCCCAAGGTTCATCGGTCGGACTCCTCATTGGAAAAAGAATGGCAAAGGGTGGTCTACGATCAGGTTGCTTTCAAGTCCAGTTGAATTAGAGAAGCAACTCTTCCTTATAAGACGATGGAAGTCCATCTTTTCTTCCGAATGAATAAGTTCTTTCCTTCTGAAGTGCCGAATCATTCCTCCTATGGGTGAATTGGACCAAGGTCAGTGCTTTCTACTTCCCTTGAAAGGACAGTTGACTTTATTGCGTACTTCTTTCCATTCTGAGAAGGAGATCCTTTGGAAAGTTCCTAGAAACTCTTCTTCATACGCTTATTCTCTGACCAGAAGGCCTTACCATACCATGAAACAAGAGTTCCAACCTCTTCTTTCTAACTAAGAGTGGATTCGCCGCAAGGCAAAGAGCTTATTCAATGCCAATTCCAAACCCTACTGACTGAAAGAACCGAACCATCTAGAATCTTTTTTTGCTTACTCCATGAGATAATAGACTTTGTCTGATTGACTTCATCAGGAGATCCCTATGGTATGTATCTATCCTGTGCTTTCTTTCTCTCGGTATGGTTTACCACATGCCTGTGATCGATCTCTTTCAAGCTAGGCAAAGGGGTACCAATACCAATTCCTTCCTGTCTCTGTCTTTCATTCCGGGAAGAGGAAATCCCTTTACTTAACTTATATAGTATGAAGCCAGTTCCTTTCCTGCGGCCACTCTGTCTTTTGCATTCCCAGCGCGAAGTCCAATCAGTGAGGATGTGCAATAACAAGGAGTTCCTGGCATTCCATTCCGGTCTCATTCCTGTCTTTGGCTTGAAATCAATCAATCAAACAAGCATTCCTTCCCGCCTTCCCTGCGGTCTGTCATTCCATTCAGTGCAGGCATTCCATCGAGCCAAGCCCTAGCTTTCTACTAAGAATCTTACCTTAGGGAAGTCAGTCCACCCAATTCTTTTGCCCTAGGCTCAGTCCAGTTCGGAAGTAAATTTCCCCCGTTGGGTCATTCCACATCCGGAATAGTCCAGGGACAGACCGGGCTAGGGCGAAAAGGAAACTTCCATTTCATTATAATTGATAGGGCATATAGGGTAACGGGGTTTTCTTTCCTCACTTTGATCAGTTCTGAGATAAGAAAAATATTGAATGAATTAACGATAAATACACTGAAAGAAAGAATTGTTTCCCAACTAGAAATTCTATTTAGAGTATTTAGGGATACTGCTGGAGATGTAAACTTACCAACGGGAGTCAATCTCCAAGAGGTAGCCGAACATCTCTTTTTTTTTTTTCATTTAGAATTCATTGGACATATATATATATTCGCCCCCAGAATAAGAGCGAAGTACTTTAATAGAAATGGATCGTTGAAACAGATTTTCAACCATGGTTTTAAACACTGAAAAGTACATAAATACTCAAGATGTCTGCTTAAGCTTAAGGAAGTAGATACACGTGGATCTAGAGTGATCATCAATAAAGAGCAACAGGTATCCAGATACGTCAAGTGTCAGGTTGGGCTGGTCCCCATACATCTGAGTGAATAAGATCGATCTAGAGGAGCTGCACTTATTGTACTATTCATTTTCAAAGGAAGTTGAGTATGCTTGCCAACTTTACAAGTCTTATATAGTGGTCACTGTCACTCTTCGTCTATTCGGAATAGACTGAATGGCTTGTAATAAGCCAGTACGATGGTTTCTAGCTTAGTAATCATACGATACATGACCGACGCCTTCTATGCCATAGAGTCCAATTACTAGAGTACTTATCTGTCTTCGCATCAGTAGATGTCATCGCCAATGAAAACAGTCTCCCATGCCTTCTGCCTCTACCAATCACTTCTTTGGTCTGGAGGTCCTTCACAATACACGAATCGGCTTTCAATTTGACTGAACACTGCTTATCATCACATAGTTGCCCAACTGATATGAGATTCTTTGTGACTTTAGGAACATATAAGACATCAGAAAGAACTATTGTGCCAGCACATGCATTTTGAATGGCTACTGTACCCTCTTCATTGACAATGGAGAGTTGTCACCCTATAAAAAAAAACACTCATACCAGAGTATGGAGCAGATGAAACAAAGGCATTGGGATCCCCAGTCATGTGGTGACTTACGGATCCGGATTCTTCCATACCTCACGGCCGGGAAGAAGATCGCTTTTGAGATAAAGGTGGGACTGGTTATTATGCTAATCGTCGATTCTCTGCCAACCGGGTAGGAATGAACAGAAGGCGACTAACCAATCTCTCTCTGGAACCAGATGCCCACGAAAGGGAATAGAGGGGTGCTGCTGAAGTTTCCGTCGGGAGAGACCTTAGCCTTATTGTTCGACCTTCCAGCCAGAGGAGCACCTACCCATGCTCGACCTGATGGGGAGAGATGTCATGTTCGACCAGCCGGATCAGGAGGGGAAGATAGAACGGGAAGAATCCTACCTGTTGTCGATCGACCGCGGAAGAAGCAGCCGGGACCGTCGATTGGGAATTCAGTACCGAACCCATTCCACCTGCGTGAAGGGAAGAACCTCCTTCAATCTAAAGAAAGGGCAAAACAGAAATGTTTGCAGTGAAGAAGGGCAAACATTGGATAGTTCCAAAGACCCCAGCCAGCTCGTTTTCGGCTGGGCCACTGGTCTTAGGGTCAGATAGGCGAACATTCGGCCTAACTCTAGCATAAGCTTTGGTAGTATAAGTATACCATCGCAGCTTTTTCCTAGCTTATCATTTCAACGATAGACCAGAAGAAACTTGTAACGGCGGAAGAAGGTCCCTCAATCGGGTTGGAAGGAGGGGGCTCTTGTTCTTGTTGGGATCGATGAAGTCGGTGGGGCTAATGGAGTGGGTGGGACCAATGGTATCTAGGGACTGATGGTGTAAATGGAGTTGGGCCGTTCTGTGCTGCACCAATGGTTGTACGGCGCACCCAGCCGGTGCTGGGACCCACCTCGCTCCTTCGGAATGGGGGCCATCATTCTCTTATCTAGAAATGATTCCGGAGGGGCCTCGGAACACAAAGGTAGGATGTCCTCCAGTAGATGGAATCCCACTGAATCACTACTTGAATTGAAACAAAGCGTCCCGATTGGACATTCATTTAATGGTAGAGGAATTGACGCTCTCGTGATGTAATCGTTAGGTATAGGGTTTCTCGCTGCTATCGCTAGGTAGAGGGTTGTATCACCGCTATCGAGCTGACGGGCCGCCTTCACCCCTGTATAGTTGTAGATTTTCCACTTTGTTGGAACAACACGAGTAAGAGAGTACCGATGGTGATCGACCGAACGGGGTCTGTTTCCGAGCCGGTAGGTCCCCGTCAATTGGTTCTTTTCCATGGTTGGTCAATCAGAGTCAGGAGTGCTTAGGGACTTGACCAGGACCGTTTAGAGAACAGAGTCGCCACTGTCATTTTCTTTATTTGGGTTAACCCCTCCCGCAGCCCCTCGAGGATCCACCTTTCCCCACAGTGAGGAAGGCCTAGCCAGCCAAACCCACCCCCTTGATTCGCCCTATTCCCCGTTTGATTTGTCCCGGGTCTCGACAGCCTCGGAGAGGCCCGGGAAGGGTCACGATGGTCCCGAAAGCAACTCTGTACCCACACCTGGTTGGAAAGGACTTAATCCCTGAACCTACCTTATTCCATTCCGTCTTTGAAGAAGTCCAGCCATGAGGGGTCAGAAATATGCTCTCTCTCTCTCTCCGCTTCCGGCATTGCAAACTAGAAGTCCAGCCTTTAGAAGAGTTTACTAGAAAGCACTGGAAGCTATCCCTATCTCTTGAAGTCGGAGAAAGAGCAAGGGAAAGAGATTTCTTTCAAAGTAGTACTTACTTCCGGGAATAACGGGAATCCCACTCAAGGAAAGCCTTTTGACAACCGGATAGAAAGCACCAACCAAGTAAAGAACTAGAACTAAGTACGGACCGGACACTAAATCAATCTGCTAGTTCCTATCTCTTTCTTCTCATATTCTTTCGAGGTTGGGCGTAGAGAGGCTGCAGCTTCTTTTGATGATGAGCCAGGCAATCAAACTCTAAAAGGAAGGACGGGAAACCTCTGTATTTGTACTAACTTCCGGGAATAAAAAGGGGAAGTGGAAGGATGCGAGCGGGAAGCCAGAGCTGCTACAGTCTATCCCTTTATTGCTTTCTTGCTTCCTTATTCCAGATTCGCTAAACAGAAGATCTAGATTTCAAAGAAGGGAAGCGATATTGGATCAGGATGCGATCGACCTTTAGTTCGCTCTCAATGGGAATTTCTCTGTATAGTAAAAAAAGCCAGTGAAAGCTCTCTTCTAGCCGCTGAGAGTATGTACTACGGTCCGGAATCCGCCTCTTTAGCAAAGAAGCGTGTTCTACGATCAGAAAGAAAGTCTCATCCCTTGGGTACGAAACTACGCTATTCTTCGCAGTTTCCTACCTTGACTATTGGGATATTTCCATTCGAGAAAGAGATGTACGAATAAAGGAGCGAAGCTGACTCGACCGGACGGGAGAGGTTGTTTAAGAATCGAGATAGGCACTGTGAAAGAAAGAAAAGAGAAGCATAGGAAATCCATTAACTAGAAAAGGTATCACAATAGGAGAAGCAGCGAGATAGAATAGGAGTAATCTAGTGGTAGGACTTGAAGGCTTAGCTCCTCTTTCCTGCTATTATACCCGCGTTACAGAATTCATGGTCAATCCCTTTCCCCGCTCCTCACCTTACTTCTTTTTGCTCCAGCATGAGAGTTCCATGTCCCCTTACCAGCTTGCTAACTCCCTTCCCTGTAAGACCTCTACTTGAGACTATCCTAGGATGAGAGCTGGAAGGGATAGGATTTCTGCCTTCCACGGCTAAGACGGAATTGAATTTCGAGATGCGAAGAATAGCCGTCTTTCGTACCTTTCCTGGGAACGGACATGAAAAAGGAATTTCTAGAATCATATGAATGTGCACCCTATGATTCCGTCAACCCTCTTCCTGATACTAGGGACATTGTTGCTTTTTGTTTGATTTGATTCATCGATATTGGGTTGGTGTTCAGTGTACCGCTCTTGCCCTTCAGCTTCAAATATGCTGCTCACCTAGATGCCGTGCTGGTGCATATGTTCCACGTGCTTCTACTGGCCAAACCAACCCTAACTCGTTTTGCTTTCTCTGTGCTTCTTTCCCAAGTGACTACTATCCTCCCTGCTCCATCCCTACGCTCTGCTCTCGCTTGCTTTCATGTACACGTGTTACCTCTTCCCTACAACCCATGACATGCCCTGCTTTCTATGCCATGCTTCCTCAAATACTGGAACTGGGCCCTTACGGTCTTAGGCTGACCAGCTTCCGTAGCTGTCCTTCCTTTCCTTCTCCCCCCACCGGATCCATTAAAGGAAAAAATACTCAAGGATTGGGCCATTTTCCATATCTCTCTAGAAAGAGAGGAGCTAATAAGCACTTTGATTACTTATGTCACTCTCATGTAATTACTCCATGTGTCACGCCCAAGGGGCCTTGTATTCTATTTAATGACACAGAGGATCTCTCACATTGATATACACATCCTTCACCCAATCCGCTCAAAGTATTTTCAACTCTTTCATGGTATCAGAGCACTAGCTCTTGGGAAACGTTCAGTTGGTTCGTGTGAAGTGTGGTCTGAATACCTTGTTACGTGTTTTCTCTTTGGCGCTGTCTACCGGCATCCTTCTCCTCAGCACTTAGTATCCCGTCCATCGCCCATTTTTTGTCCATAAAATTGACACAGACGAACTACCTACTATGGAAAACTCAGATAATGTCGTTGATTGAAGCACAAGATCTTCTCAGTTTCGTTGATGGAACTGGAAAAGAACCAAAGGACTTTCTTGAGACTTATGACAAAAAGGTGAGATAATGAACCCTGAGTACGTCACCTGGAGAAGAACAGACCGACTACTCAAAAGTTTCATGATAGGAACCATGACCGAAGACGTTCTTAGTCTTGTCGTTGGACTAAGAACGTCTCGTGATATTTGGATGTGCTTAGAAAAAACGTTTGCCCAATCTTCAAAGGACCGAGAACTTCAACTACAGTGTCAATTGCTGCTATGTCGAAAAGGGTTCAAAACCTCTATCTTCTATCCTATTGTAGGCCGATAGGTCCGCTATAGCCTATCCGCCCACAGAGGTACCCAAACTCGGCGCCCTCTCTAGGGCAACCTCTGTCTGCCTTCTAAAATGAGCTGTACCGAGAGAGAGGAATAGCCTCTTTTTAGTTCCCCGTGCTACGGCTGCTGCTACAGCATCATATGTCATGATCCTCTTCTCTGAGCCGCACCTGGCATCTCAGTTGTTCTTGTTATCAACCGGTTTTGATTGGTAAATCATTGAATACATTCACAACCACAACCATTAGTGAATTCCCACAGCAATCCCAGTCCCTTGCTGATGTGATGTGTTTTACATCGCACCGACGCCATTGTGTTTGCGTGAAGCTCGAGAGTCAACAAATGCAGGAATAGCTCCTCTGATGACTCAAGCAGAGTTGGTTTCTGATTCCCTGGCCTAGGTAAGGGTGCTTTCGCTTTCGATATAGGAATTCTACTTCCTGTTCGAGTCGTAATAGCTCCTGTCCTGGGCTTTTTAGATAGTTCACTCTGCTTCGGGCCGGGCCGGCTTTCGAGTTGAAACTCCGCTCCTCGACTTAAGTAATAGCTCGTCTTCGGAGGTTTCTTGCTTTTGAGTTTCTAGGTTTTGAGGTGAGGTTTGGAACCCTCGCGTTAGGCTTTTGAGTTCCCTGTTCGAGCGAGCTCCTTGACCTGGGCTCTCGACGCTTATAGCCGCCTTGTGGTATAGTTCAGTTCGTACTCGCATCAAGCTGTGGTCTCCGTCCCCTTCGATTATTAGTAGGGGCTCGTGCCTTCGTTCCGTCGGTTTAGGTATACAGTCAAATACCTGCCTGCCCCGTCAATTGAGTGCCGTCAGTCAGTGTTCTCAAATCCCAGATCCCCATAGTCTTCGGCGAGTGGAGGACGAAGGAAGTTTCTGCTTTTCTGTCAAAAGAGCTCGTGTAGTTCTCAGAATACACCCACTTGCAGGCCTTTTTTGCTAAGAAGTGCTTTTACCAACAGCGCTCGCTGACTGAAAAGCTTTACTAATAGGGGGGGACTGGACACCGAGACCGCCAAGATGGCATCAAGGGCGATTAGGTGTGGCTTGCTTGATAAGGGAAACAGAAGACGTCCCTCAAAGCCCCATTAACGCAAAACAACTCGATCCCTACGTTTTTAAATTACCAGAAGCTCTTAGCTACTCAGCTATACTATAATAAAGGCTAAGGGGTCTTACTTGACTGAAAGAGTACTCATATTATGGGCCTTCTAACATCTGCCTTATATACAGGTCAACATCGACTTAAGAAGCACGAATACATATCATATAGTCGCTACCTCGGGAGAGGGATGAGAGTAGTGTTATTTAGTTCCATGAGGTTAGCTGCCTATTGCATGCAGGAGTTCCTGACCTGAAGGGACACCGGCAAGCTGCTACTGAATGTAAACAAAGTCAAGGAGATGGAATCAACTCAATAGAATTTGGTATTTTATATGACTTCTGAAGTGACCAAACGAAGTTAAGGATTGATTCAATACCGAATCCCAGCTCCCTATAGACAACTAATGGTAGGGGCCCCAACGCCCATCGTGAACTACGTTCATTGCTCGGGCAAGGGATATACGAATATACCGACTGAACGAAGTGAATACCTTATTCAAGGATTTTCCTAGAACCATCAGATCTGCTGAGATGCCGATAACACCTACTGAGATGAGAGTCGTTGGCCTAGAAGGCTCCTTGCTTGGTCCAGGATGGATTTTTTGACCCGTAATCGCAACAACCCAATTGCAAGAGCGGAACTCTACCAACTGAGCTATATCCTCCCCCCTTCCAAGGTGAGTGGCAGGCGTGACCAGGCGGAGCAGATGCCCCGACGAAGAAAAACCTCCTTTTCTTCGTCGGCCTCTGTTTCTCCGCGCAAAGGGGAGTCGTTTTCGGGGAAGTCGTCCGTCAGGGATAAGCGTTTAGGGGAAGCAGTCCCTCCGGCAATTCCGGTAAGCGAGTAGCCCGTTATGGATTCCCCCCGTACCCCACTTTTTTGTTGACTCTTTCCGGCTGTGTAAGTCAAGATCTCCCTTAGTGTTCCGTGAGGGGGAGGCTAATAAGAGCCTCCATAAAAAAGAGTTGTCTTCCCTAAACGAGGTCAACCCACCATTGGATGGTCGTGACTGGTACGGATTCGAAGCCCAACCAAAACATCTTCCCATTGAATCAAAGCTAACCCCCTAAAGAAACTACTGCTCCGGTGTCTATAAGGCTGAAAAACGATAGTTGAAACTTTCACAATCCAAGGGTCTGCAAGAGAAGAAGCGCTTTCCCTTTAGTGACAGTAGGAATTTGTCTAAAAGAAAAGGTCAATTGCCTCTCTATGGTTAAAGTTCCGAGGATAACTCCTAGTTCCACAGTTGAAGGCCCAACATGACTCTTGGACAGTTCAGCTCAGTCCAGTATTCCTCCTCTTTGGAGACGAGTGGCTTCCACGCTCCTCCCTTTCTGGGTCTGTCGCTTTGCCTGAACCAAATTCAAGGAATGGTTGTCGTCCAGACCTCCCTTTTCTTTCCTAGACTTCTTTTCCTTTGGCGGTGCGGAGCCCGCTCATTGGGGATTCAGTGGTGTAATGTTAAGAGGTGCCGCCGCCGGACGGGCAGACCTCTAAGGATCCGGTAAACAGGGTAGCCCCAGGTACGCTTGGGGCTGGATTGAATCCTGCTTATCCTAGTAGCGAACCTTCTACTCGTTCCCACAATCATCTTTCTTGTACTCGTTCTTCTACTTCTACTTCTTCTTCTCTTTCTTGTACTCGTTCCTCTTATTCTACTTCTACTCACGGTTCTTTAGATCCGCTTGCCCTAGAGATAGAGAAGAGAATGGAATCTATTTTGACCCTGTTCCATATCGAGAATTGAAGAAGTCGGATGTGGCCAAAAGCAGATTAGATCTTCTTCATACGTGTTCTCTTCTTTAAGGCTGGTGGTACTTCCTTTAGATTACCCACCCCTATGATGATTTCTTTCAGGTGCTCTCTATTCCCATTCCCGAAATTCCTTTCAAGTGTGTGCTCGTACCTGAGCTCAAAGACGAACTCGTCTTTTCTGCCCTATCACGTCTTATAGTTCAAAGGTTGAAAAATGATGAATCTTTCATTATTCCTTTGGACTTAAGAAAGGTGTGGAGGATCGAATTCATCGCGGAACTGCGAAGTTTCAGCCCTGTTGAACGGCTTATCACATTGGATTTGACACCGAGTTTAGGAAGCGTATTCCAAAAGCGCCTTTTGCACAATACAATGGAGTGTCTGTTTTCGCCTGATCTATTAAGCCTGATGGAGTCTTTTTTAAGTATTCAAATTGTGGATGAGACAAAAAGAGACTGGTCATGGTCTTCCGGGGTCGGGATTCCAACAGTTGGGTTGTTGACAACGGTACTGTTGCATATATATTTTCATGATTTGGACAGACAGATGGAAAGCCTTTTTTCTAAATTAGGCTATCGGCGCTATCTAAATAGTGCATTTTTGGCTGCAGCAACGACGATGGGAAATTTTCCATTGATAAGCTCAAGGCGATCGGAGAGCTTGGCTTAAAAGCAAAAGTGGTGTACGTCGAAAGGGGGGGATTGTAGATTCCCTTTGTTAATGGTTGCTTGTCTGTGGACGAAACCGGCAACATAAACTACGAAGAGAAGGAAGGATGAAAAGAAGAGCGGCATTCCGTAAAAGAAATGAGAGTTGTTGGTATACGAGAACTCGACCACCACGAAATAACAGCATTGCATGAATGCCATTGGACGTGATTTTTAGATAGGAGAACTATAATGAGGAGGACGACAGCTCTATCACGACTACCACTGCTGGAGTAGCTTTGATGGGTTCGACTCCAATTCTAAAGATAGCTTTAGCTTTCTTCGAGAAAGAGGGCAGCTAGTATGTGTCTTTAGGCAACAGCTTACAGTGGGATTGAATCCCCGCGTGTTCTGTCTGATGGCCTTCTTTTCTAGCCCTTGGTCCTAAGGGGAAGGAAGCGGAGGGGAGTTTCGGGAACAGGATTGGAAATCACCCAGAGTATAGACCCTATCTAAGCTATATCAACATAGCCAACTAGAAAATCAGACTCATCCGCTTGTCCATTCTTGGTGTAATACTCACTCGTAAATGATTGGTGTCATAATTTTTCACGGATCAGGTGCGATCAGTCTCATCCGTGTAAGAATTGGGAATTCCTCTTCCAACTCGTCCCGGAATGGGCGTTATGGCAAAGAACAAGAAGAAAACCACTGGAGGAATTTGTCCAATAGTAACAAATGGTGCCTCCACAGGTTGACATCCGATCCAACCTAGTAGTAAGCGATCCGCCAAAAGCAACCAAAATATTCCTTGGTGAATCGGGCGAAGACTTGAACTACGCACATACATACTTTTAAAAAAAGGTAAAGCCAACAGAGATATAGAAACTGGTGCTATTGCGGCTACACCTCCCGATTTGTCAGGTATACTGCGAAGAATGGCATGGATCGGTAGGAAATACCATTCCGGCACAATATGAGGCGGGGTGGGCATCGGATTAGCAGGTATATAATTGTCGGGATGCCCCGAAACATTAGGAGCATAAAAAATCCAAATGGAAGAAAAGATAGCAGAAGCTACCCGACCTACTAGATCCTTTACATAAAAATAAGGGTAAGGAGCAATTTTATCCATCTCTGAATGTACACCCAAAGGATTATTTGATCCATATTGATGCAATGCGGCCAGATGAAGAAGACTGGCGCCTACTAAAATAAGGGGGAGTAAATGATGGGGACTAAAAAAACGATTTGAGGTGGCATTGTCCACGGAGAAACCGCCCCAAAGCCAAGTCACTATGGTATCTCCTACTACAGGTATGGCGCTAGCTAAGCTTGTAATTACTGTAGCTCCCCAAAAGCTCATCTGACCCCAAGGTGGTACGTATCCTGTAGAAGCTGTCACAATCATTAATAGGAAGATGACAACTCCGAGACACCGAACTAATTCCCTAGGACTGCTATAACTCGCATGATATAGACCACGAAAGATATGAAGGTGAACCACAATGAGAAACATACTTGCCCCATTAGCATGCATATAACGGAGCAACCAGCCCCCTTCAACATCTCTCATAACGTGTTCTACGCTGTTGAAAGCTAGATCCACATGAGGTGTGTGATGCATAGCTAAAAAAACGCCAGTCACTATCTGAATGGCTAAACTAATACCAGCTAACGGACCGAACCCCCACCAATAACTTAGATTGCTCGGGGTTGGATGATCTATCAAATGCTGGTTAAGTGTGGAGGATATGGGTTGTTTAAGAAGAGAGAATCGTTGGTTCTGGTTCTTTAAAGTCATGTCTCTTTCCTATCGTTACAACTCCAGTTCCCCCCCTCTGCTATTTAGTAATGTAATAAGATGCAAAGATCTCGTCACCTGAACTACGCGAAGGGATTTTGATTGATTCAGGGGCTAGACCGCTTCTGAATTCCCCCCTCCGCCTTGATGGAATTTGGCTTCGCTGCGCCCATCAAAAAGCTTATTGATTGGATTCATCCCATTTGGGCGAGAGGCAGGCAGCGAGTCAAAAACTACGGATTTTTCGGTTGGTTGATTCTCGAAAGCACCTCCGGAGAAAATAAAAAGGCCCTCGGGAAAAACATGAATAGGAAGCGGGGCGAGGGTCTTTCATTATTAGGGGGGGAAGGGAAGAGGGGTGGGGGTTTGTTCTGGGGGGGCCGCCTTGCGCTGCTTTGGAAAGGAGATAATTTATTAAAGTCACTCTCGGGGACGAGAGAGAGTCAATATGATATTGGCTGGCGTTGGTTCTACCAACGAAACTCTTTTTTGGTCTTTCTCAAAAGAGTCCCACACTCTGACTTCAATGGACCTCTGCACTCCGGCGCTCAAATGAACAACAGTTCTCCGCCTTACTCTATTTAGAATAGTGGTCGATCCCTCGGGAGTGACATTCGTAACTTCATGTTATGTTCACGCGGTGATATTCTATCTTTCCAAGCCCTGTACGTAGTCTATGTCTGGGGAGACAGGTGCGGTAGAGAGGTCCCCCACTTCGATTCCCGTCCCGTTAGCATCTCCGATCCGAGATAAGGGATGACTCCGTTAGGTCTTTTCGGTCCGGAGCCGGCCGGTAATGGACCTACTTACCTTGTGGACCAGCAGCAGAGCTAACCTTTGTTCTAAGGTTGCTACCAAGACGATTTCTTTATGCCCATCAAAGGACCTCGAGATGCTAATCCACGAAAAACGATACGAGAAATGCGAAAGAACTCATATACGGAACGAGGGCGACCAGTGGAAATACATCGGTTTCTGACTCGTGCAAAGGAACTATTTCTTGGCAACTTGGACAACTTATAACGATGTTTGTCCCGCATATCACTAGGAAGATCGGGATCTTTACAAAAGGCTTTATAAAGCTTTCGTCTCAATTCATATTTAGCCGCGAGCAATCTACGTTTGTGATCTCGTATATTTCGCTTCTCCGACATCTTATTTAATCCCCCTCATCTTTTTGCAAAAAGCCGCTCCACGGTGGTAAAGTCTCATCTTGTGTGTTGGCCGAAGTGACAATAGTCACATGGAACCCTCGAATATGCTCGAAGATCTCGAAATGATCTTCCAGTTCCGGGGAGAATTCGCAAAACTCCGTTTCCATCGAGAATTGAATGGGGTTTTCCCGTATTTCGACCGGAGAATCTAACAGAGACATTACTGTCGTGATTCTGACCGAAAAATGAGACATTCCATGCCCTCGGAGAGTGCTTTGTCGTGCTAGGTCACTGACATATCCTGTGTCTTTATCGGACCCTAAGAATGGATTGGATCGAAACGAAAAACCTGTCGAACCCCTTTGTGTCTGTACGAATCTCTGACCGCGCGGAATCTCCATAGCCAATTTTCCATTTTTTCTTCTTAAACTTAAATATGAGGGTGCCTTTGGTACTACTCTTATTTCACACGATCCAGGAACTTCCATAACGTTGGCGTGATTCGGTTTGAGCAACGGATCCTGACGTGAGACATCTTCGTAATGAAAATGGAGTGTAAACATGAGTTGGCTTTTCCGGTTGAGATAGAATGAGCACTGTTAACTATCTGCTTCAAAAAGATAGTGGATCTTATATAAATATATATGAATAGAAGTCAATTTGTTTTCTATTCTCTACCCTTAGTTTATGAAAAAGGGAAATAATTAAAAAACTCAGAGGAGAATAACCGCCCCTTTGGGGATTATAAAGATGATTATAGGTTCTCGTCAAAGCCATTGCCATTATTATATATATGATAATAAGGAAAGATGCGAATCGAATATCGAATAAGGATAACTTTCTGGGAACCCTCTAGATTCTACTCCCTAGCCGCCGGTTCTACGTAACGTAATTAGCAGCTTGTCTACGTCTTACCTAGCTGCCTGTGTAGTTTACTAGCTGTCTGTCTACCTAGCCTCTTGTATGCACTGCACTGTATTTCAGCTGCTTGTATACACTGGATTTCCCTTTCTTTGCGAGACTGTACTTCACTTCCTTAGTACTGCCTTAGTCATGAGAGCGAGCAGCTTTGCTTTGCTCGAGACCGGCTCTTCTGACAAAAATCAAAACATTGCTATTGCTTGAGCTCTAGCTCGAGTGTGAGTTTCACAGCGTGGTGTCCCTCCCTTTCTTCTGGAATCTAATCCCGGATAATAACAACTATCATTCTTATCGCTTTCTTGCCTGCTTGCATGCTTGCTTGTATTCCCTCCATGGCTTAGGGCAGTGTTTATATACATGCTTACTCAAGAAGCTCCTCCCTTTCAAAGCTTCCTCTCTGTCTGTTATCCGATCTCCCGTGGTTGGGTGGGGGAGTGAATACTCCTCTCTGTCTTGCTTGCGTGAGGATCTTTTCTCCACTAGTCTGGTCGTTACGGGGGCTGCTGGGATTGGTTCAGACAAAAGCTGCTTGCATGAAGTCCAGGTTGCTTGCTATCAGGATTGCATACCGGAGAACAGAAAGAACTGCCTTGCTTATCGGTCGCTAACGCTTCCTTGCCTTCAGGTCTCCCTTTCATCTCATCTCATCCGGCTGTATGGGACCGAGATAAATGGATCTATTTATCTACGAAAAAATTCCATTTTTTCGAGAAACTATTGTCAATATGAATTGAATGCTAGGAAAACAAATAAATAAAAAATCAAAATAAGGCGTTGTGTTGGATTGGCACTACATAGATAAGAAATGAAGTGTGGATGGAGCAATAAAATAAATAAGAAAGAAGAAGGAAAAAAAAGATCTCGGGTTTATTAACTAGAGGTGCAATAAGCAAGATTGACCCCTTGTTTTTGTTTGTTGGTTGAGTCCCAATGAAAACCACCTGATTGATGGGAATAAGAAAAGAAATTGGGAAATGAGATAGATATAGATAATGTCAATAAATTCATTCTTCTCATTATTTCGTATATAGAAGTAGGGTTTGGATGAGGGAATGAATTGAAGACTCGTTTTTTTGTTCGAAGGGAAAGAGAGGACAGACAAATTACCAAAGGTGCTTTTACGAAAGTACGGTCACCGGTGCCCTTCTGGCCCCTCCCCCTCTGAGCTCTCGAATCAGTAGCCAAAGCGGACCTCTCAGTAACAACGGTGGGTGTCTGCTGCATCACAATATGACGACTCTCTTCCCTCTTCAGAAGAGCATATACGGAGTTCAGAGGAGGAAAGGTCTCACGACCTAAGATCTGAACACGGATGTACTCATATTCCGGGTTAAGACCCGCCAATAGTCAAAAAATCCGTCTCTCCTCGCCGCGGAACTGCTGCATCCTCTGCACAATGAGATGAAATCGGCTGATAGTGGCTCAGCTCCTCCCACATTCCTCTCAGGGAGGAGTAGTAGTCACTCAATGACCTTTCTCCTTGCCGGTGATGTGCGATCTCCTGAGAAAGTGGAGAAATCCTGGCAAGATTGTGAGTCTGGGCATACGTCTGATTGACCGTATTCCATATTCTTTTTTCAGTTCTAATAAAGAGTAGTCCCCAACTAATCTGAGGCTGCATCGAATGGAGAAGCCACGACATCACAGTCAGATTTTCTGCTTCCCACTTTTCGTAACCCGGATCATTCAGGGGAGGCTCCATTATTCTTCCATTTATATACCCACTTAAAACCAATAAACATTTTGGCGGATTGAGACCACTGAAGGAAATTGGTACCGTCCAACTTAACGGTACTGATCTGCATCCCCGGGTTCTCCAACTGATTGAAAGCCTGGGGTTGATGCTCCTTCGGTCGTCGACGTTCCCCCCTCTGACCGTCCCTTGTGATGGTTCCCTGGGATCGAATATTCCCACCTAGTACGTTACGTTGCCAATTGACGATGTATCGTTGTGTCGGGGCAGCTATAGGGCCCTTTCTAACGCTCTGTTGTACAGGCAGCTGTATCGAAGATGCAGATGAGAGCCCCGTCCTACCTACTAGCTAATAAGGTTGAAAGAAACGATGCGTCGAGCAAGCAGCGCGACCCCCGGTTCTACTTCACTAAGCCCCGTGCTTGTCCAAGGCATCCCACCAACTTGAATCACCTTTGTCATAGTATGCCTTTTGCGGGACGAAAGAGCTCAACAAACGTGACCGGGCTGCTCATGAGAGATTTTCTACAACAAAACAACTCCTTTCTTTCTTCTTTCTCAAAACACCTTGAAGGAATTGAGAGCAAAAGCAAATCAAACCCTACCCGTTCGAATGAATCGAAGAATGAATAAGAAAGACCTATAAAGACTGATTTATAGGTACTATCATTGTATTAAAGAGTATCGCCTACGGCTTGCCGTAGCAGTCGATCTCGAATCTTTCTAGTCTCTCCTAAAGACTAGTCTCGACTAATACTAATCATTATGAATGCTAGAAAGACCTACAGTCAATAGAGACTAGTCTGTCTCTCCTAAAGAATAGGTCAAGGAGAACATGAGAAACAACTGGATCGACTGCATCTCTATCCGTTACCGGCTCAGATGCTTCTGTGGGATGTGCGAAAAGGAAGTAGGAACAGCCTGGTACCAAGACCCGGGCTGGGATGTGCGAGGAAGAAGTAGGAACACAGCGTCATGCTTGTGCTAGGAGAGGAGCGGATGCCACTGATCAAAAAGAAAGGGGGGTTCATACTCCTTGAATTCCTCACCTAGCCAATCCACATTTGACTGAATTCCGGATCGATTGCTCCTCCGTTCGACTGAGGGACCAGTGGTTTTCCACGTCCCCTGCTTCTAGTTGAGCGGAACCCCAATAAAAAATAGAAGGGCGGTCGAACAACACAGATTTCTTGAATATCCGGGCATCCGACTTCTCTAGTCCTCCATCTATCTGGGAATTCAAGGCATTCGAATTTCAAAGACAGGGAAAGGCGAACTATTCTTCTCGATCGGAAAGGTTATTCAATAATTACCAATTCCAGGGCTGTTCCCCCCGACCGCCAAAGACTGCTCTTGCCATATGTTCCCGGTGAAGCGGTTCTCGGATAGGAATGAATCCCCGGATGGACACCTTGCCTTACTCTTCCTTTTTTTTCTCTAACCTGGCCGATCAACCATAGAAGACTAAGGAGGGGCTCCACTCATTCCAGCAATTGGAACGGGGGGAATGAATGCTTTCCAGCGAGCAGGGATAGAAGATGAAGGAGGGGAAGGGACAAGGTAGGAACCACTTCTCGTTTTTAGAGTCGGGTAGGTCGTCGGGCATACCGATCCGTTCATCGGATAGGCGGTAGAGAGAGGCAGGCATAAGAGGTAGGGCACACTCACTCAATTGAGGTGGGGAAGGGGCAGGGGCAGCTAGTCGTTGATCGCCTATCATTGAGCCCGAGAGGGAAGGTTGACTCGCCCGGGATAGGTGGGACCGTTCGGATAGGCAGACTATTCAACAACTAAGTGCCTGCAGCATCTCTTCCTGTTCCATAACCTGTTGCAGATTCATACCCAGATCCGGATCCATGCCCCGCTGCTCACCCGGTGTACCTTCCTCCAGCCGCCTCCCCTTGCACGGTTCCAGCAGCGAAATTGCGAATCCACTAGCAGAAGCAGAAGTGACGGGTCCGGGTGGTGATCCGGACCCATATCCAACAGCGGATCCTGCAGAGCCATATATTCTATATAGACTCTATATAATTTATGACTCTATTAGCGGGGGCCAGTCACGAGAGAAGCAGAGGTAGCACTAGCAGCAGATCCAGACGCAGTTCCAGTCCTTGATCGACCCAGTCGCAGTAGTTAGTAGGTGATCCAACACCGCACCGGAGACAAGAGAGGCAGAGGCTGTAGTTGCACGAGCAGTTCGAGAGGAGGGACGTCAAAATCAAGATCCAACCTCGTGCTTAAGATTCTGTTTATAATAGGGATCCGCCTGCTGCATCCGAAACCAATAAACGATCCGCGATGGGAAGGCGTCTACAGGCAGTGGGAGTGTGGGGTTTACGTAAGATCGATATGGGAATTGGGTTGTGAATCAGCCACCTTATCATGAGGATCTGGGGGCAATCCAGTGCCAAATCCGTGCAAACTCCTGATGCGCTAAATCCTAAAGGTATTGTGGCCCGGTAAGGGGAACTGGCTCCGGTGGAGGTGGGTGGATAAACCCCTCTGGGCCTAGTGTCCTACCCATAGTCGTCATTTGTGGGATCGCCCCTGAGGCATGAACCTGCGAGTTTTGCAGAGGCTGCTAGAGATCCGAAATGGCAACACGCCATGAAAGAAGAGATCCAGGCACTTGAGCTCAATCAGACTTGGAACGTTGTTCCTCTCCCGCCAGGTAAGAAAGCTATCGGATGCCGGTGGGTTTACAATTCATAATGAAGTTTCATGCGGATGGTTCTGTTGAGCGCTACAAAGCACGGCTTGTAGCCAAGGGCTTTACTCAAGAGCACGGCGTGGACTACGATGATACATTTGCTCCCGTTGCCAAGATGGTAACGGTTCGGTGCGCTCTATCTGTTGCTGCAGTCAAATCATGGCCCATAAAAAAACTCGATGTCAAGAACGCGTTTTTACACGGGGAACTTCGAGAGGAAGTTTATATGCAGATGCCGCCTGGCTTCGCCCATAAGGGGGAGAAGTCTAATCATGTTTGTCAGCTCAAACGTGCTATTTATGGGCTGAAGCAGGCTTCTCGGACTTGGTTTGCCAAGTTCTCTAGTGCCCTCGTTTCCGCCGGGTAGTCCACCGCCGATTATTCTATGTTCACCAAGAAGTCTCCTACTGGTATTGCTGTGGTCCTCGTATACGTTGATGATATACTTCTTAATGGTATGGTGATGATTCAAAATCCATAGACGACCTCCAGAGTTATCTCCACCAGCAGTTTCACATTAAGCGCCTTGGCACTCTCAGTGACTTTCTGGGCATAGAAAGAAGTTGCTAGATCTAAGACAGGCATCTTCTTATGTCAAAGGCCCTCGATATTCTTAAGGAGACTGGGACTCTTGGGGGGCGACACGCGGACTTTCCCATAGAACAAAAAAAAAACATCCAGCTTCTTCCTAAAGAAGGAGACCTTGTTGATGACCCTGGCCGGTATAGGCGGCTGGTAGGAAAGTAGATCTATCTTACAATAACCAGACCAGACATTGCATTTTATTTGAGATAATTAAGTCAGTTATGCACGAGCCAAGAAAACCCCACTTAGATGCCGTGCATCGCATTCTCCGCTACATCAAGGGCACACCAGAAAAAGGCATATTGTTATCTTCCACGAGTCATTTCCACATTTCTGGGTACACTGATGCGGACTGGGCTGGTTGCCCAATTTCAAGCCGGTCGACTACAGGGTATTGTCAATTTATGGGGGAGAGTAGAGTCTAGTCTACTCTCCTGGAGAAGAAAGAAGCAAACGACCGTTGCCAGATCGAGCGCCGAGGCTGAATACCGTGCCATGGCTTCGGCTGCGTGCGAACTCACGTGGTTGAAGTACATATTATCGGACTTGGGAATAGAACACAAGGAGCCGATGGTCTGTCGGTGTGACAATCAGGCAGCTATATAGATAGCTGCTAACCCTGTATTTCACGAGAGGACAAAGCATATTGAGATTGACTGTCATCTCGTCAGAGATAAGATTCTGGACTGATTACTACACCCTTCCTCAGGAGCGAGGATCAGCTAGCCGACGTCTTCACCAAACCCCTTGGCAGAGATCGTTTTCAGCAGTTAGTTGTCAAGTGGGGCATGATTCATATCTATTCACCCGCTTTTTGGGAGTGTTGAATATTAGTGGTTTTTTTGTATATTTCACTTCGCTATGTAAATAGAGGGCCGGAATCATGCGAAACCCTAAAAAAAATGAAATGAATGGATTAAGGTTTTCGTGTTATCAGGAGACGAAGGGAATATGAAGTAGGACTGCCCTCTCTTTAGAAAAGTAGTTTCAATAGGCAACCCGCCAAAAACAAGCGAAATCTTCTTTTTCTTGTTTGATCTGCCGCTGTTAGCCTAATCTTCGTCCTTTTGGGGCTTTCAATGGTTTTTCGAGCATTCGCTATCCTTTGAGTTTTGAGAGGACGGAAACGGAATGGAAGAAAAGTAATGAAACCTGCGATTGCTACTGAATAACCTCCTTTGACTTTCTCAATAATCCACCCTTTCACCTTTTGATTCGTTCGCCAAATCTTGTTCAGTTCCATCCAAGCTCGGTTTTGTCTGAATCTTCGTGGAAGAAGAAGAAGCGGTTCACCAGCCACTACATCTGTGGATCCCACCAAATCATTCAACCTGGCGGCTGCTCGCTCTTTTTTCAGTGATTCACCGGCCACTAGATTCATGAATAATAATAAGAAAATCCAATTTTGGATCAGTGATTCACCAGCCCCTACATCCAGGGATCCCACCTTATTCTCAAACCTGGCGGCTCGGTTGATTGGCACTCCTGTAGGCTCATCTTGCATACAAATTCTGGGGGTCCCAAGTCCTGCATCCACCAAGAACATCTCTTCCCTTAAGCGTAAAACTGAGGATTGTAAGGCGTTTCCACTACTAAAAAGAAAACTGGAATTAGACCTTGGAAATGATCGACTCAAATAGATGCTCATCATAAGCTTTTATCTTGTGATTCCTCCTCTTCCTATTGATCAGAAACAATCATTGTTCTCATGCAATGAGTTTTTTTCGAGACAGTACGGTACACTGAACACCAACCCAAACAATTCTAGATGAAAAAAACAAAGCTCAATCAACGGCCGCTTTCTTGTTTCTTGGAACTCGCTTTTTCATACTTGTTCGGAACGGCTCTACTAGAAATCGGTTTCCGGCCTTAGTAAAGTCAAGGCACTGTTGGGCGAGATTTTTCGATCCTTTCCGTTACACTTGAAAGAAGAAGAGCAGCATGAGCACTTTTTGACTACTATAAACGCAATTACGCAATTCAAGGAGGAATCGAACCGGAGCCTTGCTAAAACTCTGCCCTCAACTTGAAACTTTCCGCGATACTTGATTCAAGTTCAAGTTCTTTACTTACTTATTTTGAGTTGATTTATCTTCTCTTTGGAACTTACTTATTAGTTTCTTTATATGATCTTTCTTCCTGCCAAATTCTGAAATGCATAGATAGAGTGGGTCCTTCACCTACTCGCTGTACTCTTTTTGACCTCAGCCATGCAATCAGTTTTCGGGTATCAGGAGTGAACGGACTAGTAGAACCGTATCCCGAGAACACGACTCAGCGAACGAAGCAAATCCCGGGCGACCATAACGCATCTAGAACGTCAACAAGGGCCTTTAGCTTGATGAATCGAGAATGTAGTGGAATAGCTCGTCGACTGAGAGAAGGACCGGGAAGCACTTCCAAGAGCAACGAGCAACAGATGCGAGTTGGCTTAATTAAGGGAAAGCAGACTCGCCTGCCACAGCCCAGTTAACTATTGGAATCAGGAGCTTCCGATCCCATCCCTTCAATCACCGTTACTCGATCCGAACTGGAACTGACCTGGAACCGAACTACTACGTCCTGCTGCAGCTTCCCTGGTCTGACTGGAACTATTACTAATACTAAATGAGATTTCCTTCCCCACGTTGATGGTACCAGCTTGAGTGAAGGAAGTTGCAGTAGAAAGAAGAAGGCATCGTTGCCCAACCAATCAGATCAGTCACCCGGGAAAAACGTGGCAAGTCCTGATCTAAAGATGTTGCTTTGAGAAGGTGGCAAAAGAGCGAAGCGAGGGTCCGAAGGAGGGTGGCGCAAGATGGACGAAGTGGAAGCACAGTTACCTTAGCCCCTAAAACTAGTTGGAAGAAGAACCTGCCCATATTTGATTTTACAGAGGGAACCTGATAGAAAATATGGCACGAAGACTGCCCGAAAGGGGGTCTCATCTCTCACTGCAGCACTTGCCGCCTACCCCTGAAATGGTCGAGAAAGTAGATCTGGTGAACGAACCAGACAGAGCAGAGAAGTTGCACTTCAAGTACCAAGTTCATATTCGAATCGCAGGATCTACAAACGAGACTGAAAGTCGAAGTGGACTACAACTCGATCTCGTGATTGCTCGGGTCTTGTAACATCTGGTTGCTGCCTATTTAACTAAGGCTCTCTCTTGACCGGCTTGGCATTGGGGAGCGAAGCGATCGATCTTGTTTGACTTAGGTGCTTGCTTGCTTGCTCACTGGGTCTTTCAGATTGGTAGCTTCTTTCCCGTCTTGGTCCGTGTCGAAGAGAAATATGGAACCGCCCGACCCTAGACTTGAATGAAGCAGCCCGGCTTGGAGCCCTATTTTGGCTATGCGTGTAGATCCAGCCAAATCCCATATTAGATGGGGCACCTGCACCCACTAAGGACCGACCCTTCTCTTCTCTTCTATCTATACGTGGGATACATTCCCTACTGCCTTCTTCCCAAGCAAGAAATGAACAAGCATCCATGGCCATTAAAAGCCATGGTACTGAGACCCACCGCTCACCCAACTCACAGTGCGTGGTCGAATTCCTAGGGCGGGCCACACCACACTATAGAATGAAGAATGATAATAGCTAGCCTTTATTATTTCACATTCCACGGGATTCTCCTTCTGCATCTTTTCCGAGGCTTCTTTCTCTAAGAGCGCATGCCGAATGGGCCCAATTATGCACCTGGCTGCCTTTTTGCAAAACCCATCAATCCCCGGAGGTTGGTATATACGAAATACAAAGAAAGGCGGTTCTTTTTATTGAAGAAATTCCTATAAGATAAGGATAAGTAAGAAAGAAAAAGAAAGAGGGGGCATTCCGTATTAATTAGATAGAATGAGGGAAGCCCACTTTGATCTTGTTCTAAAGTTATAAAGTGCGCCCATTAGCATTAGTACTACTATAAGATAAGATAAGATAAGATAAGATAAGATAAGATAAGATAAGAAGAGCCAGGCCAAACAACAGGCTTCTTATACTTATTAAATATAATAAAATAAATAGAAAGCCCTTTCCCTATCTGCTCTGCCTTATCCGCACCTATCTTTTCTTTGGAATGGAAGGTTCTACTTGCATGTGTAAAGTATATAGCAAGTAGCACTTTGGGCGGTGGTTCCTTATCTTGACTTTCGATCTGGATTCTATGATTATTAAAGAAAGCGAGCGATGAGATTGTCTTTCTTTTCTTGTGCGAAAGCGTCTAGAGCCGTTGACCGACCCACGTAAGGTACTATTGGGCGGTGGTTTCTTCTCTGTCAGACTCTCTTGCACAAGAGCGACTCTTCAATCTGAATCTATCTGCTATAACTAATTCTATAACTAAAACTAATAAAATATTAATATATAAGATCTTTTGTAGCACGTAGGCTTTGAAGCCTTATATCAAGTGTAGTTCCGTCAGTTAAGCCGAGTAGTGGTGGGAAAGGGCCTAGTCCGGTTCCCGACCGAGCTAGAGAGCCAGGAAGGCTTCAGGAAGACTTGCTTCAGTAGCCAACTAGTTCAAACCACTGACTTGACTAATAGGAAAGTTGGGTGAAGGAAGCCTAGAGCTAGTAGGCTAATGTTTCGTTATCAAACGACTTCAAAGAACCTCTCTTCCTAGAGTCCTGAACCCGCTGACTCTCTCGAACAGTCCACTTAGCAGCGGGAACAGCAGACTCGTCTGTTTCATCGTCTGCTCTTTGTCTTGAGTAAAGTGCCTATGCTATGCCATGTCCGGTTCCCGAAAGAGCTCTGATCCGCCCAGGTATAACGTACTACTTCAGCTTCAGCTAGCTCTCCTTCGGACCCTCGCCTTGACTGCCTTGAACTACTGCCCGCCATCGGCTTTTGCTTCAACCAATCCGTCTGTTCAGTAAGGCTAGCCCATTACTCCATTCCTGGAATTGCCTAATTGCATATATAATATAGGCAGTAACAGCCGCATCTGCCCCTGAAGGAATGGTATGAGACACGCAATCTCCGGGGACGGGCTTACAAAACGGAACCTAAGAGTGGTCCGAGGCTTGAGCCGAATAGCTCTTGCTTACTACTCCTAGCCTGCCTTCACTGCCAGCCAGTCCAGACCTGATGGAATTGATTCACGGCCAGCCCCCTATTAGGGTAAAGTCTTTCTCTCATTCCCTTCCGTCAACTAGCGCACGTAGGCCTTTTTGTCGTATCGCTTATCGTGAAAGTAGTAGTTGCTTTCTCTAGCTGCAAGTTCCGGAGATCGAATCGAATGGATAGCTGACAGTCGGACTGTTACCACTAGCCGCCCCAAGCCAGCGAGCTAACCGGCTAGAGCCTTCCAAGTAGAGTTGAAGATTCGGTAGTCTAGTAGCGCTCCCTCTAGAATTAAGGAAGCAGCTGCTTTCAGTCTTGACCAGTCCACCTGTACAGAGGGAATGAACCTTTAGGGGGGGATTGATTGATTGGTAGGAAGGATATCGTGTTTTGATGCAGGATGTTTTCTAGTTGAATATGCATTTCATTCCGTAGAGGACTAGACTATCGATTCCGTTGAGCCAGCTTTAGAGAGAAGGGGCCTAGTGGTGTGAGCTTGGCTGTGAGCTTGAAGTAGGCAGGGTCCCTTCCGTTGCTTCTTCGTAGTGCACTTTCTCAGCTCGAAGGCTTGAAGTGGCCTACGCTAGTACAGAGGAGGAAACTACGGATGCTGCCAGAACGGAATGATAACAGTGGTCCGAGAAAGAAGCATGAGCCGCAGAGCTATCAGCTTAGGCTTGCTCACAATCCGTTAGTTTTGAGGAGTAGTTTGACTTCTAGTTTTGAGAGACCTTGGCACCTGAAGCATAGGACTTGTGAAGCTCATGGCTGGCTTCCTGCATCCGACTGTACTCACTCAGAGTCTTCCCGCCATGTAGTACCGTCACTGGACTGGACTTCCGCTTTCCTTGGGCAGGTCTAGTTCCCAACCCGAATCTGAAAGTGCCAAGTCGACTCCCTCATCTGCAAGTCAAAGTGTCTAATTCAATTGCAAACTGGAGTACTTAAACTTAAAGGAAGGACCTACCGCTGAAGCTGCTATAGGATAGGTGTATCCGCTAGCTCAAGCAAGAAAGCAGTGGCTGACCTTAGCTTAGCCAGATAGGCAAAAGGACTTCCTATGTGTGAGGCTACTTTGAGATCTTAAGCGAGAAGCGAACTCGATGCTTCTGTCTCTGCCCCCTGGTACTTCATGAATTCTGATTCTGTGTAGTCAGCATCCGTGGTTTGCAGGGTGGGTGGGAAACACTCATTCTGGAATAAAGGCAGCAGCAGCTTAGGCTATTGGTACGGACGGATCGGTAGGGCAGGAAACATTGCAGGGGAGAGTTGATTTAATGCGGGCACTTATTAAGCTGCCTTATTCAATTCAAGTGAACTACCAGAAGCTAGACCCGAATAGCTCAAATGCTCACCGCTGAAAACAGGTATCCAATTGACGACTGAGCAAACTCGGCTAAAGTGGTCCTATATCTTGGATTTTCGCCATAAGCATTAGCCTACTAGTTCCCTCCTTACGATCGAAGCGCCCTCACTGCCTGCTACAGATGCTTGCTATACGCTATCCCGCCCATCCAGGAATGGGAACGCATCCTCTGATACCTCCGCTCGCAGCTTTGAAGCCTACGTTTCGTGTGCTCCCTCCAGGGCCCTATTTACAATCACGGACCACTTACCGCGGATACAGCAGACTTTACATCGTCTGTTTCATCGTCTGCATCCATTATATTATTGCTGCTTGAAGAAGATAGACTGAATGCTGAATGGGCCGGTACGCCAGCAAGAAAGGAAAGCCTGGCACGATCGGGGAAGGGAGGCCAATCAAGCAGCAGGAACAGCAGCATCTGCCCCTGAGAACGGAATTCAAGAAGCACCGGGGACGGAACTTGCTAACAGAGGAGCAAGCCAATCTAGATGTGGAAAGCATTAAACGCACTAAGCCAGAGCTGTCGAGTACTTGACACGCTAAGCCGCTTCAAGTTCAAGTCGGACTGTTCA